GAGCAACCTAAGCATAGGTAGGGTCGCACTATATCACAATTCCCATTTTTTATTCAATATATTCAATGAAAAATTCAGGCGGTTTTTTCTATAGGGATATGTGCATAAGAGGGAGACTCCACTCGATACGATATCTGTGTAATAATTTCTGTTCTGGGGTTTACATATACACATATATATTGTTATAATGGAAATTGAAAACGATCTATTATTCAAAGTAATTTATACTGATTAGTCGTAAATCGATTTGTTTTTCTTATACAATTAAGGAAACACAGTTTGTCCTGAATTTTTCAGTCTGTGGCCGGAAATCCATTTTTCTTTTTTTTTTCAATAGAAAGAAAGGAAGTTTTTTAGTGGTATGTGTGTTTTGAGATACAATCAATCGAAGAGAATAATCTAAACGGGATTCAATTCAATAAAGAAAAGAATAGAGATTCATTTTTTGAATTCATTTTTGGAAAGGAAAAGGAATAAGTATAATGGAATTCAAAATCCAAATAAAAAAAAAAAGGGGTGTGGGGTTCTCAATAATTTTCAAAAGAATTGAATAATACAATTTAATAATATAGAATAGAATATAGATAATACTTTTATCCATTTTGAATCAGATTTGGCGGCATGGCCAAGTGGTAAGGCGGGGGACTGCAAATCCTTTATCCCCAGTTCAAATCTGGGTGTCGCCTAATCAACAAAAGACTTGGAATTTCTTATCCTGTTAATTGTTCGACGAATTCTTGACCCGCAGAAGCAGGAACAAAGGACTAGGCTAGGCCTGTTGATACTTGATTTTTAGAATACATAGATTCTCTAAAAAACTGTCAATTTTTGAGGAATTCTGTGCGTGGCCCAAAATGATACCAACCAATAGGGTTGAAACAACTTCCGCTTATTAATGATTGTTTCAAGTCATTTTTTTTATCAAAAAAATGGAATCAAACAAATAAATAGTGAGAGTCCATTTTGGGATTCAGAACTATCAAAGTAATACGTTGAAAATCCTATAAAGGTTCCTAAACTAAAGGACTCCCCTTTTTTCTTCTAGGAGAAAGCATTATACGAAAGACTATCAAAACTTCCTAATTATCTTACACTACCTATACTAAGGTAGTGTTGATTCTATCTGGAATTAGATTAGATAGGCTAATCTAATGGGAAATACATTTAGGAGTTGTGGAAAGGACTGAAAATACTTTATATCCAGGCTCACTAAAAGCTCTGAGTGTTCAGACATTCAAACAGAATGGGGCTGTTCGACTTTTCTTTTATTCTTATTTATTTTTATTTATATAGTATAGTTTTTCTTTTATTCTTACTATTCTTATCTTATATAGTACAGTAAAATATATATATATAATATATATAGTATATATAGTAAAAACTAAAGTTGAAGAAAAAATGTTCTTTGCCTTTACTTTGAAAGATAGTGGTGCCGTCTCCCGATTCTTTCACAGACAATAAGGGTTTAGATCAAAGAGGAAATGGAACTATCTGATAGATAGTTATCTATCTTGCTTGTTATGGGTGGATTCATTGGATTAATAGCCTTAAGTCAGAATCCTTTTTGACTATGCGCCATTAATTCCACTATGATTATTGATCAATAATGGAATAATTCCTTCATAGAGATAGGGGGCATAATTCAACATGGATATAGTAAGTCTCGCTTGGGCTGCTTTAATGGTGGTCTTTTCCTTTTCCCTTTCACTTGTAGTATGGGGAAGGAGTGGACTCTAGGGGTAGTACTGATTGAGTAATCAATTTGGTAATCAAATTGTATTAATTCTTTAATTGATCGTTTTGCGAAACCTTAAAAAAACGTCTCTCTTTCAAAATTATACTGGAATACAATAATGAACAAGAAAATACAATAATGAATAATAATCATTCGATTAAAGAATGAATGATTATCATAGTTATATTTCCAGATTCAAATCTACACATAACATAATGGGAAATTTTTTTCCAACTGAATGCTTCCTAAATATTCTATTTTAATGGACCACTTCTTAACAGAATAATGGATATTACAATGAGAAAAATCAATCCCTAATTCTATTTTTTTTTATAGTATATGGACATACTATTCTTCTATCGATTCTTTCGATGGATCTCGGGATCCATATATCCTATATAAAATTAAAAGAAACCTAGGAATGAGAATAGAAGAGTTGGTCTTCGATTATTTTCTTTGGATTAATCGAAATCCATACAAATTGATCTATTGAAGAAGAGAAAATGGAATGCTATTTAATTTAGATAGAGGTACATCTAATATATGACATGCATATTGCGATCTATATATATATATATAAAAAATAACTGTATACAACTTTAACTAAAAAATACTATACAACTATAGAATAGTATCTGAGTATGTAGTTCTTTACTACATACTCAGATACTTCTGATTCCACCCCCGATCATTTCATTTAAGACTTGGTGAATCCCTTTCTTTCATTTCTTCAATCATTGATAAGAACTAATAATTCAAGTTTCA